CCTGTCTTCTATATCTCTATTTATATTCAAATATAAAAAATATTCAAATATAAAAATATCAAAACTGATCACTAATCCAAGAAAATAATATTCGGAGGACTCTTCTGACCAAACAAAAAATTGTCAGCAAAGTTGTTTCTTTTTTTTCTTCAAATCCAAAGAATTTCTCTTACTTTATACGTAGGTCATCAATTTAGCGTTGGATAAAAAAGATAAAAAAAAGTGGAATACCCTTTAATTTATAAATTTATAATTTTTTCCAATCAAATAAAAGGTTCAAATCAGTTTTTTCTCGACATGAGTGTTTTATATCGAAAAAAAAAAATTCCAACTCTTTGTTTTGAAACCTTTTATGTATTAAGATAGTAGTAGAAAGAGTACCATGCTTATATCTGAACTTCAAACGTTTTAGCTTTAACCCTGTTAATGGTCCCACATTATTGGTTGATAGAGAATCAAAGTGGATTTACCAATGACTCACGAAATGCTATGGTTCTTAAATATGATTTCGTAATTTATTCAGAAGTAATTCGCGGAATAATGCACCTTTTCTTTCCTAGGTATACCAAAAAATAAAGTGCAGTTGGTCAGATCCAGCCGATTCTTGAAATAAACAACTCGCACACACTCCCTTTCCAAAAAAAATCAATACACCAAGCACTACACTTAGATTTATTGGATTTGTTGCAAAAATATCGGTATTAAACCCGAAACTTCCGGCGGATGGCCAATAACCCAAGGAAAGGAAAGAATCGGTTACATTTTTCATATGATCTCCTCTTTCGTATTCTTATAGATAAGACTAATTATCTATATTTTTTATTTATTATAGTATTTTTCTTATTATTTATTTTTATAAATACTACTAAAATATACTACTAAAATAAAATAGAGAAAAAAATAATATTGATTTATATATAATGTATTTTTTTTTTTCAATTGGAAATTTCCAATAAGAATGATACTTATTAGAATTAGGTATCGGGTCTTATGTTATATGAGTTTCGAAATATCTCCTTTGTTGCAATACTTCTTAAAAAAAGTTCCATTGGAATACGAGAGTAAAGGAAGAAAGCGAATTGGTGTGCCAAATCCTCCTCCCCCAATCAGTCCTTTACACGGGCTGTTGTCCGAACGAATAAGAAATGGAAATCTGAATATAATTCAAAAAAAGCAAGAGCAGCAAATCCAAAGAAATAAAAAACGAATATATGTATTTTTAGTTTGTAGGATTAAACAAAGGGATTCGCAAATAAAAGTGCTAATGCCACAACCAGTCCATAAATTGTTAAAGCTTCCATAAAAGCCAGACTAAGCAATAAAGTACCTCGTATTTTTCCCTCTGCCTCTGGTTGTCTCGCGATCCCTTCTACAGCTTGTCCCGCAGCAGTACCTTGACCAACTCCAGGTCCAATAGAAGCAAGCCCAACGGCCAATCCAGCAGCAATAACGGAAGCGGCAGAAATCAGTGGATTCATGATAAGTTCCTCGCACCAAAACAAAAAAATAAAGAAATAGTTAATGATACAATCAACCAACGAATTATGACTTATTTATTCCATGGATAAAATTTATCCAGTCAAAGTAACTAAGAAACCAGAATTGAAATAATAATATTCGTGAATTATGAATTATCAGAAATATATCGATATCTCTTTTTTTTATTAGTTCCTATCAACTTTGTGAATCTGTACAAATTTTGTTCTTCGATTTATTTATTTTTTCCTTTATTACGAATCATTCTTTGAATTCTTTGTTCTTTTTCGTGATTTAAATTCATCCAATTCAATATTAAAATTAAATTAAAAATTACAGACGAAGACGAAAAAGAAGGACTTTGGTTGGAATCCCTATATAAATTCACATCATAGTAGGGAAAATAAGATATATCTTCAGTTCATATATACTTATATTATATCTAATATCACATATACATGTCTTTCCCCCATAACGTAAACTAACTATTCATATCATTCATATCTTAGATTAGGAAAAAGATCTTTTAGATCTCTTTCCTTTATTCTACAATTTCTTAATCTTAATATCGTAATATCTTTTTTACTATTACTTACTCTAGATCGTATATACCTTAATTTATACCTTATTTCTATATTTATCTATATTTATCTTCCCTAAGTGGATTACCTTGATACGCGCATACATTGAGTTAAGCTAAGCTAAAAAAGAGTATGTCGAAAACTAGTCAATGATGACCTTCCATGGATTCTCCTATATAAGCCGCAGCTAAAGTTGCAAAAATAAGAGCTTGAATACCACTTGTAAATAATCCAAGAAACATGACAGGTATAGGAACCACTAAAGGTACTAAAGAAACAAGAACAACAACTACTAATTCATCAGCTAATATATTTCCGAAAAGTCGAAAACTAAGCGATAAGGGTTTTGTGAAATCTTCTAAGATGTTAATGGGTAAAAGGATTGGAGTTGGTTGAATGTATTTACCGAAATAACCTAATCCCTTTTTGGTAAGACCCGCATA